TGTCTACGCTGGTTCAAATCCAGCTCGGCCCAATAATTCGCTGTCTACATAACCCTTTTTGTTTTGCATAAATGACAGAGAAGGGGTAAGAAAAAAAGTAAAATTTCGGGGTATATTTCGACTTTACTTTTTTCTTTATTTCTTGTGTCTGGTTACTTTTTTGTTTCCACAAAAAAATTCCGATCTTGATCTTGCTAAGGATCCCTATATGGATCCTTTAAATATAAACTTTAATGAACAGAGTCGAGAAAAAAATCTATTTTTTTTATTATAAAAAATAGATTATCAATCGATTTGATAATAATGCAAGGATTACCGGCAATACGTCTTGCTCTAACTAAAGAGATATCCATATAGATATCAATATATCACTTGTGACTTTATTTGTTACAAAACACTTATTTGAATCTCAAATTGAAATGATTAAAATGAAATAATAAAAAAGAATATGTAAGCTACCCACTTGATTTCCATGGGATTGTAGTTCAATTGGTCAGAGCACCGCCCTGTCAAGGCGGAAGCTGCGGGTTCGAGCCCCGTCAGTCCCGGCGAATTCAATAAAAAAAGACATCCACTACCCTTTTTGTTTCTGGGCAAGGGGATCAAAACGGTTTCATTTATCTTTTTGTTTTTTTCTTTTTTCATCAAGCAAAATAAAGGGGTATTTACATTATTTTAACTAGCACCAATTGATGGTAGAGAGACATATGTAAATTAGGATAATTATTGAGAGCATTCAACACTTCAAGAAAGAGATACTGTACGGGGTTTCTGCTTTTTGTAAATTGATCTCCCATTAACTCGTGTAGGAAAATGGAATAGGATGGCGTATAATACGTTTGCCAAGAGTACCTATGTATACTTTTATTTCTTTGAAGTAAAGGAATTGAAAAAAGTTCGAATCCAACCACGTAAATAGGATATTAAAAAAATAAAGATAAAATTAGTCTTCCCTAATGAATATGCTCTTTTTAAAGATTAGAGACCATGTTGAAGAAAAAACTCGTAAAAAAATTTAATTTTAATTTATAGTTAATTTTTTGGAATATTTTAGTTTTTTTTACTGGGACTCCTCTTTATCACACTCCCCTTATTTGTTTTCCAAAAAGACGATAGACCCTTAATTTTTTGGAAAATTTCAAATTGAACTTCGTACTTGTTTTCTCTATTTGATTTATATTGTTTATTTAAGGTTCTTTATAAACTTTTTTTCTAAACAATCGAAGTAGAAAGGGTTTTTTATGATACTTCATCAGATGGTTGTACAAGTAAAGTACTAGGTTGTAGAAAAGAAAGCGGGGAAAAATAAATAAATATTTTTTGATTGGATCAGGTATCTCATTATGTATTCGGTGTGGATAAAGGATCTTCCTATGTTATACTATTAAATTCTTGACGATGAGTCGATTTCATAGCTCCACTATTGTTATTCATGATATTTTTTTCATTCGATATCATCGAAATCTAATTCATCTGAGTGAGTTTACAAGCGAAAGAATTCTCATCTCTATGGGATTAAATCCCGAGATATAATAAAAAAAATAATAATAAACGATTAAATTATGGAAGTAAATATTCTTGCATTTATTGCTACCGCACTCTTCATTCTCATTCCTACTGCTTTTTTGCTTATAATTTACGTAAAAACGGTTAGTCAAAATGATTAATTTGAATACAATTTTACTATCAATGAAAAAAACAAAGAAAAAAAGGATTTCAATTTCTCGTCTTAAATGAAAGGAATGCCTTAGACTCAGTTAGTAGTATCATAAGGGGCCCGCTAGTATGGTAGAAATAGATCTCTTTCTACCATACTAGCCATTATGGTTATTGTAATGTATAAAGTACAAGTGAAATATCTTAATATAAAGGAATCCACCTATATCTCTTTTTTTTTTCAATATAAATAGAATATGAAATGTATGTACGTACATACTTTCTCAATTTCATTTGTTTGTTTGATCCGTTTAATACAGATAATCCTAATTCGACGGAAACTTCTTTATATTTCGAAAAGGGGTTACCCCATGAATGGTTAACCGTGTAAACCCCGATATAAAAATAGAAAATGAGTCAATAAAACAAAACAGAAATCCAATTTATAAAAAAAATATTAAAAAAAATTGCCGAACGGTCTATAAAACTAAAACAATTGATACAGGTTGATAGAGTTTGATTATTACCGCAATTAGGAGTACTTCTAGAGTCCACTTCTTCCCCACACTACAAGAGAGAGGGAAAATGTAAAAACTACCATTAAAGCAGCCCATGCGAGACTTACTATATCCATGTGAATTCTGTCCCCTATTTCTATGAATATGAAGAAACTATTCCATTATTGTTCACTAATAATAGTGAAATCACTGGTACAGAGTCAAAAAAAGGGAGAGGTATTTGGTCACCATTGATGAACTACTCCAAAAAATCCACTTATCTTATTCTTAATAATGAGTTATTCTTATTATAGAATTTCTAGTAGAATCGACAAGATGTAAACACAAGTAAACAGACACTTTTCGAAGTATCCAAGGAATCTTAAGTCCTTTTCAAAACAATTAATTTAATTCCCCCTTTGGCTACCCAATCTAATTGAAGACTCAGTAAGTGGAACTAATTTTAGTAGTGGAAAGCAAAGATTTACGGACCCCCCCCACTACTTTAAGTTTTCCTTGAATCTGATAGGCAAAACTTTAGGTTAGAGAATGGAACCTCGAGAGCCAGGGGCTTAGAATCACGATAAAGAAAGTATCGAGAGTCTTTTCCTACGTTTGTTTTATATTTATATTTTATATTTATAATAGGGGATTTCAAGTCTGTTGTTGAGGCGGCACCCGGATTTGAACTGGGGAAAAAGGATTTGCAGTCCCCCGCCTTACCACTCGGCCATGCCGCCAAAACGATATAAACTAGATTCAAATTTTATTTTTTTTTTCAACTCCAAAAAAATATATATAGTTTTTCGGTCACAAAATATAGAAGAATCCAGTATAAATCCGAACCATTAACTATTGCCTGTAAATTCATGACCATTTTTGAATTAAAATCGACATTTTTTTATTTCTAATAATAAATAAAAATAATTATAAATGTATTTATAACCAATCTATATTGAGTTTTTTCAATTAAATAGAAAAAGAAATATTCTTCAACTTCAATTATAACAGTAATTCTGAGTATATGTAAACCCCAGAATCAGAACATACGTTACGTTATGTTATAGAGCTATAGCTCTATAATGGGGTATTTGATCTCTCTAGGGATGCTTTTGAGGAGTAATTCTCAATAAATTTTTGTATTTCAATTTTTCATTGAATACATTGAAGAGAAAGTTTAATTTTTGATAGAGCACAGCATGTGCTGTCCCAAATAGAACTGTACCCCAATAAAATAAGAAAAAGAGACGTATATATCTTATCTGTGCATTCTTTTTTATTTTAATAAAAAAAATTAATAACTAAAAAAACACAAGTTTTCTTACCTACTTCAATTCAATGATACTCTATTCAAAATAGGTAAAACCTTTTCTGCAAATATTTTTTTGAACAATGAAATACAAATACATGAAAAAGTAAAGTGGTAAAAAAAAAAGTTTTCTATTTATTATATATTTATCTGCTCGAACAGATCCAAGCATGAATACATTTTTTAATGGTATGCAATCGAATATGTAATATCATAGGTGAAAATGAAATTACTTTTTTTCTAGTCTTTACAAAACTCCATAAGTTCCAGTGGTATTTCTCAATTCTGTTCCATTTGGATCTATTTCTTATAAAAAAATTCCAATTGAATCTAGTCTCCGTTCATACGTATTTCATACATTCCATATATCTTGGAGTTGGATAAAATTTCATGTGATTCAGTAAACAGAATAGAAATTCCATTATTGCTAGATCGAATTCTATGGATATGATTCGGTGAAGAATGAGAGATGGGATGGTATTTTTTTCAATAAACGGATAAATGGTAAATTCAAAAAAGATGCTCGGAGATGGAAAAGAGGGAACATCTACAATACCCGGATTAAATCAGATACAATTTGAGGGGTTTTATCGGTTTATTGATCAGGGGTTAATAGAAGAACTTTCTAAATTTCCAAAAATTGAAGATATAGATCACGAAATTGAATTTCAATTATTTGTGGAAACATATCAATTGGTAGAACCTCTGATAAAAGAACGAGATGCTGTCTATGAATCACTTACATATTCTTCTGAATTATATGTATCCGCGGGATTAATTTGGAAAACCAGTAGGAATATGCAAGAACAAAGAATTTTTATTGGAAACATTCCTTTAATGAATTCCCTTGGAACTTCTATAGTAAACGGAATATACAGAATTGTTATCAATCAAATATTGCAAAGTCCTGGTATCTATTACCAGTCAGAATTGGATCATAACGGGATTTCGGTCTATACCGGCACCATAATATCAGATTGGGGAGGCAGGTTAGAATTAGAGATTGATAAAAAAGCAAGAATATGGGCTCGTGTGAGTAGGAAACAGAAAATATCTATTCTAGTTCTATCATCAGCTATGGGTTCGAATCTAAGAGAAATTTTAGAGAATGTTTGCTACCCTGAAATTTTCTTATCTTTCTTGACCGATAAGGAGAAAAAAAAAATTGGGTCAAAAGAAAATGCTATTTTGGAGTTTTATCAACAATTTTCTTGTGTAGGTGGGGATCCAATTTTTTCTGAATCCTTATGTAAGGAATTACAAAAAAAATTCTTTCACCAAAGGTGTGAATTAGGAAGGATTGGTCGCCGAAATATTAACTGGAGACTTAATCTTAATATACCTCAGAACAATATATTTTTGTTACCACGAGATATATTAGCAGCTGCCGATCATTTGATTGGGATGAAATTTGGCATGGGGACACTTGATGATATGAATCATTTGAAAAATAAACGTATTCGCTCTGTAGCGGATCTTTTACAAGACCAGCTCGGTTTGGCTCTGGCTCGTTTAGAAAATGTAGTTAAGGGAACTAT